TATCTTTACGGCTAAGGAATGGGGAATCTTTCTCCTGTTACATGAATCAAATGTTTCATTTCATCCGGGAAAAGCCATCTCTTTCTCAACAATGTCTTTGTCATTTGATCCAATAGCGTTCCGTTAGATAGGAACAGATTTGATAAATACTGATAACTCTCGGATAGAGTATTAGAACGGAAAGATCCATTAGATAATGAACTATTGGTTCTAAACCATCTCTGGCGATGAATCAACAATTCGAAGTGCTTTTCTTGCGTATTCTTGATGAACCAGCGTTTATATATAGATGTAGGAGGATTTGTTTGGGAAGCAATGAGCCCCTTTGACATCTCTTCATCTGCAAAGAATTCTCGACGTGAAAACACAGAGACAGAGGGCTGATCTTTGAATAGGGAAAAGGATGGATCCGCAGGGTCCCAAATGAATTGGCTTGTTCGAAAAAAGCCTTGTTCTTTGGAAGATCTATCTCGTGTCTGGTACTGCATGGTTCCACTCTGCAAGAACTCCGAATCATTCTCTTGAAGCTCATCCTCTTTATGATAAATGATCCATTTGCCCCGAAATGACCCAGTCCAATAGGGAAATCCCAATTCAGTGGGCCTTTCGATACAATCAAATCGCCATATTCTAGGAGCCCAAACTATGTGATTGAATAAATCCTCCTCTATCTGTTGCGGATCGAGGGCCCCTTCCCCTTCTTCAAACTCCGATTCGTATTTTTCATATAGAAATCTCTGATCAACGATAGAACAAGATCCATTTTGCATCATATCTAACTGATTCCTTGGTTCGGACCGAAGAAGTAATGTCACTCGATTATTATCAAACTGACTGCAAGATTTTTCTGTCCGTGAGGATCCCGCCAGAGCCAGAGCGCCTTCTACTTCTAATAGTAATAATAGTAATAGGCCATGAACTAGATCAGAATCGTTCTCGACGAATCCATAAGAAGTGATCCAATTTTTTTCATCGTGTCTGGATGAAGACCAAAGATCTTGAGCGACCGATCCGGCAGAACAACTCAAAAGATAAAGAAGTATCGTTAATTTCTTCATGCTCGTTCCAAGTTCGAAGTACCATTTGTACAAATAAGAATCCCCTCCCTTACATGATTTCTTCTTCATATAGATAGATATAGGATCTATGGGGCAATTACTTAGAAGTACATTTTGTGTAACAGCCCTTCCTATCTGATAGAAAAGGATCCCATGATCCTGAACCGATCTTATCTGGGATCGAAAATCCCAAGTTTTTCTATGAAGAGCTGATCTAATTGTATTAGTTTCTATAATGGATTTCTTCTGTGTAATACTAATTGATAGGGCCTCATTGATAAGTGCTACAAGATCTCGCGCATTGGAACCCATGGTTATGGACCCGAATCCGTTAGTATGGAACATCTTCTTTTCCAAGTGAAATCCTCTAGTATATGAAAGAATGAAAAAGTGCTTTCGTTGTTGTGGAAGAAGAAGCCTTCGTATCTTAATGCATGTATTGAATTTATTTGGAGCTATTAGAGCGGGATCCACTTTTTGGGGAATATGAGTCGAAGCAATAACAAGAATCTTTCCAGTGGAACATCTTTCACAATCCCTGGAGAGATAGTTCTCTAATAGATCGAGGGATAAGTAATTCGACTCATTCACATGCAGATCATGAATGTTTGGAATCCATATTATGCAAGGAGACATTGCTTTTGCTAATTCGAATTGAAGGGTGATATCAAATCGGTCTATTTTCGTCGTCATATACATAGTTAGCACATTCGTCATAGTTAGCAGCTCCGTATCAATATCAAGGTCATCATTACTATCATCAATATCGTCACTATCATCAATATCGATATCATCAATAGGATAACCTTTAGGCTTGTCATCCAGGAACTTGTTCGGAAATACCGTAATGAAAGGAACATAGGAGTTTGTCGCTAGGTATTTGACCAAACAGGATCGTCCAGTTCCTATAGAACCTATCACTAAAATACCTCTAGAAGGGGATAGGGCTAAGCGGAGCGAAAAGGGTTTTCCATGAGGAGATGGGGAATGAAAAAGATTAGCCCCACACAAGGTTTGTGAATAAGTGATTGTATGATAATGAGCAAGGAATATCCGTCTTTCTGCTAAACAGGATCTATTGAACTCATAATTCATTAGATCCTTTTGATGAATGTAAACTAAGTATCGTAAGGAAATTGATCCCGGTTGTTCAATCATTTGATAACCAGAGTCATTCTTTGATAAATGATCACTATGAGTCAGACTCAATAGAATTTGATCAATCCTTTTTTCTGTCGTTAAGGTGGAGAACTGAACCAAGAATTCTCTTTCTTCATCATCAATCGAATCACTGTTCGCGACCCAGAATTCTATTTTATCATCAATCCAATCACCGTTCACGTTTTTTCTTTTTCTTATCAATGAATAGATCTCTTTACTTGTACGACTTAGATGTCTCGTATTTCTCGAAAAAATGATTCGATTGATGGGATTTGGTATGA